AAAAAGATTTAAAAAAATGATACTTAGCATTTATGAATAGATATAGATGAAACAAAGTCGTTTCCATGATTGCGAATTAGAGCAACTAAAAGCGCTAGCCCCACTCTGGCTTCACACGCGCCAAATGTTAAAATAATAAAAGTTAAAAAAAGATTAATATCTTCGCCTAAAAAGGTTGCTACTATTATAGTGTATAGTCCTAAGACTATGACCTCTAGACTTAATAAAGCGTTTAACAAGTGTTTACGCTGTAAAGTTAAAGAGATTATTGCCGAAAAGATTATTACTAATCTTACAAATAAAAGAGATAAGGTTGCTGTCATAATTGCCTAAGAAGCTAATGTTATAGCGTTGGTCTTGTAAACCAAAGGAAGGATTTTATTCCCTAAGGCTTAGTTGTGGGCATACGCAGGCTGTCAGGTGAGTTGAACACCTTATTTCTGCTTTCAAAACAGATTACTTCCTCAAGAGGCAGCCATTCGGGCTTTAGTTTATAAAAATAATAGCATTGGAAGCTATCGATCGGATCTTTCCGAAGCCCGAAGTTTTTAGAAGTAACTAAAATTTTCTAATGCCGACATAAATCTAGTTGTAATTTACCCCCTTAAAAGTGGTAAATGCAGTCCTCGTCGGGAATTCATTTTTTTATAAAAAATATTGTATCGATTTTTAAGGTCTTTTTTAACCAAGAGGTTTCCTGCAGAGGTTTTCGGCTTTAAATATAACTATTAAGTCTGGTGGTTTGTATATAAAAAAAGACAAATTAATAAAAACTTTATTAGGACTAACGAAAAAAAGGGGGGGGGTACGGTGTCAACAAATAAAATAATATATGTATATATAGCATGTATAATATTATCATTTAGCCAGTACCAGGGGGAGTAGGAAGCAAATGGCGCCTAGAATTACAGGTAAAAAAGTTTTTCAGGTTAAACTTATTAGTCGGTCATATCGAAGCCGGGGTAATGTTCCTCGGGCTCATAAAAAAAAGAAAGCAACAAGTATAATTTTTACTATAAATAAAAGGGGGCTTCTAAGCCCAAAATTTCTATTAGCTCCTAGAAAAAAGGCCGCTGTTAGTAGTCTTATAAATAAAATATTAGAATATTCGGCCACGAAAAGGACAGCAAATCCTCCTCTACTATATTCAACATTAAACCCTGAGACTAGTTCAGACTCTCCTTCAGCGAAGTCGAAGGGAGCTCGATTTGTTTCAGCTAAAATAGTGACTAGTCATATTAATATAACTGGTGACAAAAAGAATAAAAATCATACTACTATTTGAGGGCTTGAAAGAGAGCTTAGATTAAATGATGTTGAAAAAAAGATGACAGTTAAAATAATTAAGGCCATAGAAACCTCATAAGAAATAGTTTGTGCAATTGCCCGTAGTGCCCCCAATAGAGCATATTTAGAATTAGATGCTCATCCGGCCATTAGTGTCCCATAAACGTTTAAGCCTGACACACAAAGAAATATTAGGATTCCTAAGGAAAAGCAAGCAGAGGAGTTCAAGGACGGGTATAACGCTCATAAAATAAGGGCAAGTAGTAGGCTTAAGCCTGGCGCCCCTAAAAAAGGTAGTTGGTTTGCAAGTGTAGGTTTGGCTTGTTCTTTAGCAAATAATTTTATCACGTCTGCGAAAGGTTGAGGAACTCCAGCAAGACCAACCTTATTAGGGCCTTTCCGAATCTGTATATAACCTAGAACTTTTCGTTCTATTAAAGTAAAAAAAGCAACGGCCAATACAGCAGCGAGGTAGTAAATGATAGCTGAAACAAAAAAAGAAAGCATTACTAGAAGGGGCACACCCCATATTTAGGGCTTAAACCTAGTGCACTAATCTGCCATTCTAGTGTGGTGTAGAGGAATAAAACCTCTTTCTGCTGATCCTAAGTCAGCTGCATAAAATTTGCTAACACTACATCTTTAAAAGGTTAATTTAAAATTTATTTAGTTTCAACTGTTACAGATAGTTCTGTTATTTTTCGGTCCTTTCGTACTAGAAAATAAATTTGCTTAAACAAGGATAGAATCTAACCTGGCTTACGCCGGTCTGAACTCAGATCATGTAGGATTTTAAAGGTCGAACAGACCCACCTTTGAAAGCTGCTGCACCTTCTGGGTATCCTAGTCCAACATCGAGGTCGCAACCCTTCTTGTAGATATGAACTCTTAAAGAAGATTACGCTGTTATCCCTAAGGTAGCTTAGTCTGTTGTTCATAATAATGGGTCATATATTTTACTAATAAGTATATAATTTTTTAGGAAGTTATAGTGTTCCTTGGTCGCCCCAACCAAACTGCTTTAGGAAATTAGGTGTTTTAATTTTTATGATAAATTTCTGTATCAGTAAAGCTCTATAGGGTCTTCTTGTCCTCTGTTTTTATTTAAGTGTCTTCACTTAAAGCATAACTTTTTGTTTATCTTAGAGACAGCTAAGCCTTCGTCTTGCCTTTCATACGAGCCCTCAATTATAGGGCAAATGATTATGCTACCTTTGCACGGTCAGGGTACCGCGGCCGTTAAACTTAAAGTCACTGGGCAGGCAGGACCTTTTATAGTGCTACCAAAAGGCGATGTTTTTGTTAAACAGGCGAGGCTTGATGTATTTGCCGAATTCCTTTAAGATAAGTGTGGAGGTCTGAAACGAATAAATAGTTTTAGTAAGTTTACCGCAGATTCAATACTGATTTTTACATTATTTTTTATAAAGATATTTTTTATAAAATTCAATTAATGTGTTTAGAATAATTTTAATTATATTAGTATTTATTAATAGGCCCTATAACGGGGCTTATAAGGCAGGTTCTAAGCCTTTATAAATTATTAAATTAGTAATTCTTGAATTTAGATAATTCAGCTTATCCTGAGTTATCTAGTTTAACAGTATTGTTAATAACACTTAGGTGCTTATAATGAAAACCAGCTATTACTTAGTGCGTGGCATTTTACTTCTATGAAGGCCTCTAGCTATATTATTGCAACAATATAAGCTTAGTTCTTAACGGGGCTCTCCGTAGCTCACTTAAGTTTCGGGGGTAAAGATATTTTTATTGTTGTAAAATCATGATGCACAAGGTACATAATAGTTACTTTTTTCAATTTCTGTTTCCTTAAAAGTACTTAGAAAGATTTCTTGTTTTAGTTCTCGGGTATTTGTTTTAAAGGTTTTTTTAAAAAAAATAGTTATAGTCTAAAATTTATAAAACTAGACAAACTTTGTCTTCTTTCCGGTGTAAGCGGAAAGCATCTAAATGCTTTAGTTTTCAGGAGCAGCTTCCGCTACGCCTACTTTGTTACGACTTATCTCGCCTTTATTGGTGAGAGCGACGGGCGATGTGTGCATGCCTTAGAGCAATTTCAAATAAATTTATTAATTTTAATTTACTATTAAGTCCTCCTTCAGTTTCTCAGTTTCATGAGAAATTCCGTAATTATAATTTTTAATTGTAGCCCATCACTTCCTTTTTATTAGCTGCACTGCGACCTGACGTCAAAAATAAGTTTTATTTGCTTACTACTTTTCTCTTAAAGGTAAGCTGACGACGGAAGTATACAAGCTGATTAAACAAAAAAAGGTTAAGTTTATCGTGGATTGTCAGTTATAGGACAGGCTCCCCTAAAAAGATGTAAAGCACCGCCAAGTTCTTTGGGTTTTAAGCATGTGCTCGTAGTACCCTGGTGTAAAGATTTGGGGGCTTAGTATAGCAGGGTATCTAATCCTGGTTTTTGTCTAAGCTTTCACGGCGTCAAAATAAAGAAGTCTTTAAAAAATTTTTCATGTTTAAATTTGATCTTTCGATGAGTATGGAAACTTCAATTAATAACCTATTAACCGTCCTTAAACCGTGTTATGTAATTAAAATTCGCCGTTTAACCGCAGCGGCTGGCACGGCTTTAACCAATTTATTTTTCGTTTTCTTAATCTCAGACTCCTGAATTTTTAAAATTTCTGTACTGATGGCGCCAGATTTACTTAAATATTTAATAGCTTTTAATATTTTGTTTATAAAATTGAATATTTCTTTTAGTTAATTTCATTCTTGTAAAACTACTGGTGGGAGGGCATAAACTGTCATGTATCTGTTTTCGAAATATTACATTGATAGCTAGAACCAAACTATTAGTTGATATATGGTAAAGGGGGGTTAGTCCATTGTTGGGGTATGAGCCCAATAGCTTAAGTTAGCTTACTTTACCTAAGCCCCAGTGAAAGTTCACTCCTTTAAAGTTGCAGTTTAGTGTTGTAAAATCAACTATAGGGCCTAGTGAAAGAGGGTTGTCCTCGTAGCTAGATCTACAGTCTAGTGCCTTACCTCAGCCATTTCACTTTAAAGTTAGTAAGGTTCAAGGCTTGACATAAAATTGGTCATTTGTAGTTTTGAAGACTACTAGTTTAATTAACTTAAAGCCTTAATTTTTTAGTATTAGTATCTTATCCCACAATATATGAACTAAAGGGTTTACTAAGAAATAGATAAAATAAAGAACCGTAAAAATAGCTCCAATTATTTCGTAAGGAGCTTCCACAGGGCGGGCCCCAATTCAAGTTAGTAGAATCGCCGAGTTTACCCACAATCAAAATAAAATTTGGTTTACAGGGTAGAATTGTATTCCTCGTAGTTGCTGAGTGTGGCTAAATGGCAAAATTATAAGAATTACAATACTGGCAAATAACGCGAGAACTCCCCCTAATTTATTAGGAATAGATCGCAAGATAGCGTAAGCAAATAAAAAATATCATTCTGGTTGGATATGTACTGGAGTAACTAAAGGGTTTGCTGGAATATAATTTTCTGGATCTGTTAACAAATTTGGCCTTAGGAGGGCAATTAATGTTAGTATTATTAGTATAACCACGAAGCCTACCAGGTCCTTAGTAGAATAATAGATATGAAATGGGACTTTTTGGGAGTCTCTATTAAGACCAAGAGGGTTGTTAGAGCCGGTTTGGTGGAGAAATAGAATATGTAATGCGGTGGCACCTATAATAATAAAGGGCAGGAGAAAATGAAGAGCAAAAAATCGCGTTAAAGTTGCGTTATCTACAGCGAACCCCCCTCATAATCATTCTACTAATATAGTGCCGATATAAGGAATAGCAGACAAAAGGTTGGTAATAACAGTGGCCCCTCAAAATGATATCTGGCCTCATACTAAAACGTAACCTAGGAAAGCTGTTCCTATAACCATTAGTAGTAGGACAACCCCAATATTTCAGGTTTCGATAAATAAGTAGGAGTTATAATAAATACCTCGACCAATATGTAAATAAATACAGATAAAAAATCATGAAGCCCCATTGGCGTGGATGTTTCGAAGTAGCCAGCCATAATTTACATCGCGGGTAATGTGGGCAACGGATGAAAACGCAAGATCCACATTGGCGGCGTAATGTATGGCAAGAAAAAGACCGGTAATTAATTGGATAACTAAGCAAAGTCCAAGTAAAGATCCGAAATTTCATCAGATCGAAAGATTTGAAGCAGCAGGGAGATCAATAAGAGTACCATTAATAATTTTAATGGCAGGATGGTGTTTTCGTACAGGATTTAGCATATTTGAATTAATTAAAGGGGCGTAAGGGGCCTCTAGAGTAGTTACAGATTTTTACTACTACGATTAAGGCAAGTAAGAGTACAAGCCCAAGAGCAACCAAAATTAATGAGTTAGAGGCTGAATAAATTTGGGCTCCTATTAAATCCAGGTGTGTTGGGGTCCTTCAATTATTGTTGTTTGTAGATGTAGGTATACTGGGTAGAAACAAGGTTAAGGTAACAAAGCCGATTAGAATCGTAGTTGTGTATTTGAAGGGACGTGCCGCTGAAAATAAGAGATTTGGGGTTAATGCTGCGACATATGCAAATATAACAAGAACCCCCCCAATATAAATAATAAAGACAATATAACCAAATCAGGAACTTACTGAGTAGGCGACTAAAACCGCCGAAGTTAACGTAAGAATCAAGAGCGTTAGGCCAAGCAAGATTGGTTGGGTTATAATAGGGGCTCTTATAGCTAATGAGACACTTAAGGATAAAAAAAATAGTAAGGACATTTATAAAGAAAAGGAACTACCTTTTTCTATAGAAATCAAAACTCTATGTGCAACATACACTGCTTTATATTACTTCAGCTGGGGTGGTATTTTCCACCATTATATAATTGGAAGTCATAGCGCTCTGTGCGTGCCAGCCGCTAAATGGGCGGTTATTCCGCAGAGACTTAATTAACAGATAAGTGCCTAAATTGGCTTCCATTTATTTCTAACACGGGCGAGTAGTCGCCAGTTTACGAGCCGAAATCGTATTGCTAATATTGCTTCGTGTTAGGCATTAGGGAAGTATTTCCCTTTTTCTAGATGCAAACCAGACCTTTTAGTATAAAGTATAACGCCTATTCATAAGAAGTATAGATACTATTTCCAGATTAAAAGCCTGGCGCTAATTTCAGCTCTCTTATGGCTAAAGGTTACTTAAGACCCTCATCAATAGATAGAAATATACAGAAAAAGCCAAACAACATCAACAAAGTGCCAGTATCAGGCTGCTGCTTCAAATCCAAAGTGATGCCCAGTTGAAAATTGATGCAAATAGAGGCGCACCAGACAAATTAAAAGGAAGGTTCTACCAATTAAGACATGAAGTCCGTGGAAGCCTGTAGCTACAAAGAAAGTCGAGCCGTAAGCTCCATCAGCGATCGTGAAAGGAGCTTCTCAATACTCCCCTGCTTGAAGGAAAGTAAAATAAGCTCCTAGTAAAACTGTTACAAAGAGGCCTTGGATACTTGATGTTCAGTTACCTTCTATTAAACTATGATGAGCCCATGTTACTGTAACTCCAGAGGCAAGTAATACTGCAGTGTTTAATAGGGGGACTGAAAAGGGGTTCAAAGGTTCAATTCCTGCTGGTGGCCAGCAGGAACCCAACTCGGGGCTTGGTGCTAGGCTTCTGTGAAAGAAGGCCCAAAAAAAAGCAAAGAAAAAACAAACCTCTGAAGCAATAAACAAAATTATTCCTCACCGAAGGCCTTTTGCTACCTGGTGTGTATGAAAGCCTTGGTAAGTACCTTCACGAATAATATCTCGTCATCACTGGATCATAGTTAAAAGCACTAGCATGATACCAAAAAATATAGGGGTTCTAGAATAATTATGAAACCATGCAGCGGAACCAATAGTTAAAAAAAGGGCGCCTAAAGAGCCTGTCAAAGGTCAGGGGCTAAATTCTACTAAATGAAAAGGGTTTCGTACCATATATTACTTGGCCTTAGGCACTACTGGGTTGAAAACACAGTGTACTTTTTATACTACAAATAATTAGTTTGGGTGCTCGTCAGAATAAAGACTAAGAAGCAAGCAGAAAACGTAGGCTTGAATTAAACAAATACCCATCTCAAATAAAAAGTAGCCTGTTTCAATTAAAGAGACTAAGATTTTTAGAATTAAAGGGTAAGTAAACAGCCCGGCGCTTAGATAAGACCCTATTAAACCTAATATAATGTGACCAGCTCCTATATTAGCTGCTAATCGGACAGACAAGGTAATGGGGCGAAGAAAAATTCTGATTGTCTCAATTAGAATCAATGCAGGGCCCAAAGCGTCGGGTGCTCCTGTTGGGAGAAGATGAGCTGCCGCTGCCGCTGGGTTATTTACTCAGCCAGAAATTAACAAAGCTAGTCACATTGGTAAGGCAAGAGTCAAGGTCATAGCTAAATGACTCCTTACTCTAAAAGTGTAAGGGACAAGGCCTGAGAGGTTTAAGGTAATTAAAGAAATAAATAGCGCTGTTAAAAATAATGAGAACCCGCGGATATTTTGTCCCTCAGTTCGTCTAACTTGCTCAAATATTAAAACCTTAGGAGCATTGAAAAAAAAGAAAACTCGGTTTTTTCTTGTTCAGAAAGAAAAGTGAAAAAATATTACCAGCCAAAAGATAGAAATTCATACGGGAAAGTTTATAAAAAAGGGGGCTTCTATATTTGCGTCAAAAGAAGAAAAAATGTCTGTTAGCATATTAATTTGGATTCAACCTTATTATCATTTTCAATTTCGCGGGGTATCTAAAGTGTTTTTTCTAAGAGAGATAGTTGTTGTGGGGGATTGATTTCATCATAGAAAGGAGGCGACTAGTGAGACAACTAATCAAAATGTTAGGGTTAAGAGAATTCAATGAAGAGGAGCTAGTTGAGGCATCAAAAAACACTGGTTTCAGTAACTTTGGCTTGACAAGCCAGTATTATATATATTAACTAGTTTTTTATTCTTCTGATGAAGAAATTCATTTAATGAAGGTGTGAGTGTCTACAATTTCAAGTGTGATTGGCATAAATGAGTGGTTTGCGCCACAAATTTCCGAACACTGACCATAGAAAAGGCCCGGGCGGTTTGCTGTAAAACTTAGTTGATTTAGTCGCCCAGGGATAGCATCGGCTTTAACTCCTATACTAGGGACAGTTCATGAGTGAATAACATCAGAGGCAGTAACTAAAACCCGGATTTCAGTCTGTATTGGAAGAACCGTTCGGTTGTCAACTTCTAAAAGGCGAAAATCTCCAGGCTGCAGGTCGGGAGTCTGAATTATGTATGAGTCAAACTCAACGGCAGTAAAATCCGAGTACTCGTAGGATCAGTATCATTGCCGACCAATTGCCTTTAAAGTTACTACAGGGTTATTCACCTCATCTAGTAAGTAGAGGAGGCGTAAAGAAGGAAGGGCTAGAAATACAAGAATAACAGCCGGTAAGATTGTTCAGATTGTTTCAATTTCCTGACCTTCTAGTAAGGTTCGAGAAGTGTAAGAATTAATAATTAACGCAATAGAGGCGTATAGGACTAGTGTAATCACAAGAGTAATAATTACTATCGCATGATCATGAAAAAAGATTAATTGTTCTATTAAAGGGGAGTTAGCGTCTTGAAGTCCTCATTGTCCTCAGTTTGCCATAATTTAATTATGCGTGAATAATGGCGCCTGTTTCTGGAAGATTATGAAAATCTGCAGGTAAGCGATTATCTCACTCTAGTGCGGTACCAATATGGGATCTTCATATAACATGACGCTGTGCAATGAATCTTTCTCACACAATGAAGACAAAGAAAAGAACAGAAACTAAAGAAATAAGGGACCCTATTGAAGACACGACATTTCATTTTATGTATGCATCTGGGTAGTCCGAATAGCGGCGGGGTATTCCTGCTAGTCCTAAGAAATGTTGGGGGAAAAAAGTTAAGTTTACACCTAAAAATATTATAGCAAAGTGGCCTTTTGTTCACCGAGGGTTTAATGTAAGTCCCGTGATTAAAGGAAATCAATAGTTAAATCCAGCAAATAACGCAAATACGGCTCCTATTGAGAGAACATAATGAAAATGGGCAACTACATAATAGGTGTCGTGGAGGATTGTGTCGATTGAAGAGTTTGCAAGAACCACCCCAGTAAGCCCTCCTACTGTAAATAGGAAAATAAAACCTATAGCTCATACTATTGGGGTTTCGTATTTAATTCGTGCTCCGTGAATTGTAGCGAGTCAGCTAAATACTTTAATCCCTGTTGGTACAGCAATCACTATTGTAGCCGCAGTAAAGTAGGCACGTGTATCACAGTCTATTCCTACTGTAAATATATGATGGGCTCAAACTAGAAAGCCTAAGATACCAATAGCAAGTATGGCGTAAACTATTCCTAAATACCCAAAAATTTCTTTTTTGGCAGCATAATGTGTAACAATATGAGAAATCATACCAAACCCAGGGAGGATTAAAATGTAAACCTCTGGATGCCCAAAAAATCAAAATAAATGTTGGTAAAGAATAGGGTCTCCCCCTCCTGCCGGGTCAAAGAAAGCAGTGTTAAAATTGCGGTCTGTTAATAGTATAGTGATCGCGCCAGCAAGAACTGGTAGTGAAAGAAGGAGCAAGATTGCAGTAATTTTCACCGATCAAACAAATAAAGGTAGTCGTTCAAACAGTATAGCTCGCCATCGCATATTAATTACAGTTGTAATAAAATTAATGGCCCCTAAGATTGAGGAGATTCCTGCTAAATGGAGAGAGAAGATAGCCAAGTCTACTGAGGCTCCTCCGTGAGCGAGGTTTCCTGAAAGGGGAGGGTATACTGTTCATCCTGTACCAACTCCTCTTTCTACGAATGCAGAAGATAAAAGTAAAATTAAAGCAGGGGGTAATAGCCAAAATCTTATATTATTTATTCGAGGGAATGCCATATCTGGGGCACCAAGTATTAGAGGGACTAGCCAATTACCAAACCCTCCAATTATTACGGGTATTACTAGAAAAAAAATTATAACAAATGCATGAGCTGTAACAATTACATTGTATAGTTGGTCATCACCCAGTAAAGCCCCTGGCTGACCGAGTTCAGCTCGAATAAGAAGGCTTAGTGAAGTTCCTACTAGGCCGGATCAAATTCCAAATAAAAAATAAAGTGTTCCGATGTCTTTGTGATTTGTTGAGTATAGTCAACGCATATATTATTG